TGCGTATTCTTTTTGATCTCTCAGAAATTTCATAAAATGGACTTTCTATAGACCCCCAACTACCAATCCTCGCATGAATTGCTAGGGATCCAATAAGTCCAACATTGATTCCCTCAGACGTGTCAATTGGACAAATGCGTCCATAGTGACTAGGGTGGATATCTCGTATCCGAAAACTAGCAGTTCGGCCCGTTAATCCTCCAGGGCCTAAATAACTCAATTTTCTCCCATGAACTATTTGGGTCAATGGATTAGTTTGATCCAAAACTTGTGATAATGGATGTAATCCAAAAAAAGATTCATAAGTAGTTGTTAATGGAGTTGAAGTCACCAAATTCTGAGGAATCGGTATCCATTTTTGTCTAATTGCTCCACATATAGCTCCTCTAACCATATTTTCTAAACGAGCCAGGGCCAATCCAAATTGATCTTGTAATAGATCCGCTACGGAACGAATACGCTTATTTTTCAAATGATTTATATCGTCAAGTGTTCCCATTCCAAATTTCATTCCAATCAAATGATCCACAGCTGTCAATATATCTCGTGGTAACAAAAATGTATTGTTCTGAAGTATATCAAGATTTAGCTTTCGGTTCATATTTCGTCGACCAATTCTTCCTAATTCACATCTTTGTTGAAAAAATTTTTTTTGTAATTCTTTACATAAAGATTCAGAAAATACTGGATCTCCACCTACACAAGCAAATTGTCGATAAAACTCCAAAATGGCATTTTCTTTTGACCCAATTTTTTTTTTCTCCTTATCATTCAGGAAAGACACGAAAATTTCAGGATAGCAAACATTTTCTAGAATTTCGTTTAAATTCGAACCCATAGCTGATGATAGAACTAGAATAGATATTTTCTGTTTCCTACTCACACGAGCCCATATCCTTGCTTTTCTATCAATCTCTAATTCTAATCTTCCTCCCCAATCTGATATTATGGTGCCAGTATAGACCGCAATTCCGTTATGGTCTAATTCTGACCGGTAATAAATACCAGGACTTTGCAATATTTGATTGATTATAATTCGGTATATTCCATTTACTATAGAAGTTCCCAGGGAATTCATTAGAGGAATGTTTCCAATAAAAATAGTTTGTTCTTGTATGTCTCTACTGTTTTTCCAAATTAATCCCGCGGATACATATAATTCAGAGGAATATGTAAGCGATTCATATACGGCATCTTTTTCTTTTATCGAGGGTTCTAACAATTGATATGTTTCCACAAATAATTGAAATTCAATTTCTTGATCTGTATCCTCCATTTTTGGAAACTTTAAAAGTCCTTCTGTTAAACCTTGATCAATGAACCTACAAAACCCTTCAAATTGTATCTGATTCAACCCGGGTAGTGTACACATTCCCTCATTTCCACCCTCAACCATTTTCAATTTCCCCATGAATTTTATAGAAAACTATCCCACGATTTGCCGTCATTCTTCATCAAATCACATGAAATGAATAGGTTTAGCAATAATGGACTTTCTGTTCTTTTTACTAAATTACATGAAATTATACCTAACCCCGTGTATGAAATACCTATTATGAAGAAAAGAGAAATAAATAAAATAGAATTTTATACTCAACTTGGAATTTGCACCAAAACATACAGATAGAATCAAAATTCTAATATTCTAATATAAAAATCAAAACGAATTCAAAAATTCCACCCAGATTTTAGGTTTTTTTAAGGAATATTAAATAAAACAAAAAATGGATTCCATTTCTACCATTATTATGATATTACATATTTCAATTTCCAATTCGATTGAATGTCAGAAAAAAATTCGAATTTGCGTGGAAGAGAGATATTTTTATCGATTTTTTTAGAATTGGAAAGTCAAATTAGAATGTGTAAGAAGACTTGTATTTATTAAATATGTGCAAATCTAACGCCAGTTACAATTATCTATCTATATATATATGTCTTTTACTTTATTGCAGTCATATTCGTTCGGTACAGCCCATCACATGTCGTGCTAAATTTTTATTTTTTATTCAATCTATCTAATTAAGAATATATTGAATGTAATTAAGAATATATTGAATGAATAATTGTCAAAAAAGGAGAAGCACGAGAATTTCTTGAAAATTGCCTATAGTATAAGATATTATATATGGAGTATAAGATATCTTATATGGATAAGATACCCGATTAGATAACATCTATGTTGTTATGTAACAATTCCAATTTAAATTTTGGGGTTTACATATACTGACAGTTGCTATTATAATTGAAATGGAGAAGGTTTTTTTGTATTAATATTAAAAAAAGCAATACTGATTGGTTATGTATCAATTTCGATTTTCTTATTTCATTAAGAAAAAAAACCATTTTTGATTCAAATATTCAAGAATTGCTCAGGAATTAATAGTTAACGGTTGCGATTTGTCCCGAGAGTATTTTTCTTTTGTAGTAGAAGGTGTACACTTTTTTTAATAAAAAAAGGGGGGGCTCCTTCTTCGAAGAATGGGATTAAAAAAAACAAAATTTAAGATACAAACAAAAAAAAGAAGTTTAGAACCCCCTCCCCCTGGTGGTGGGGTATTCTCATATACTCATATATATATATGAGTTTTGGCGGCATGGCCGAGTGGTAAGGCGGGGGACTGCAAATCCTTTTTCCCCAGTTCAAATCCGGGTGTCGCCTGATCGACAAGAGATTTGAAAAATTGTATTGTACTACGCTTTTTTGATAGAATTTTTATTTCTCCAGCAGAAACAAGCGGGAGAGGAGAAAAGGACTCTTGAGACTTGTTTGATTCTAAATTCTAAGCATCAGGAGGTTTGTTCTATAAAATGCTGTCAATCTTTTCGTCTTGGAATTGAATGAAAGATTCTAGTAGTGAAAAAGAATCAATAAATCTTGAAATGATATTTCAACAACTACATTAATATCCGTCTACTGACTGGGTCTTGAATTAGATTGGATAAGGATAGGTCGGACAGGGAATCTAATTCTATTGTTAGTTGGCGAAGGGGCGGAAGAAAAACCTTGTATACAGACTGGTGTAAAATATATGAGCACTTTTGCATTTATTCAACAAACAATAGTTCGTTTTAGTTAGACTAGTTAGATTGAATAGCTAATTGGCTTTCTTTATATATAGTTTTTATTTAGATAGTTCAAATTTTTTTTTACTTAACGAAATGACTTAATGAAATGGGGGGGGGAGAAAAAATAGGTCTTATTATTCCTAGCTGTTAGTAACATTTATTTGTTTTCTATTTCCATGTATGTTTGTAGATATTTTGTTTATGCTTAATGTTTTGCGATTAAAATAGAAATTATATAGCAACTTGTTCTATGTTCTAATAGAATTGATTGGATTGTTTCGTTAATGGTGTTAGCCCAGAATTCTTTTTTGACTCTGTACCAGCAATTCCACTATTATTATAGTATTATATAGTATTATTATAGTATTATATAGTATTATTATATTAGTGAATAATACAAAAAAAAATAATACAAGAAAAATTGGTGAACAATAATGAAAAAAAATTCCTTCATATTGATAGAGATAGGAGACAAAATTTACATGGATATAGTAAGTCTTGCTTGGGCTGCTTTAATGGTAGTTTTTTCATTTTCCCTTTCCCTCGTAGTATGGGGAAGAAGTGGACTATAAAGGTACTACTAATTGAGTTTAAAGGATCAAAATAGGAATTGTTTTAGTATGAATTGTTTTATAGTTATAGTTGGGTTTTCCATTTTTTTAACTATTAAATAAAGTTTATAATTAATACTAATTAATTGAATTCAAATATAAAATATATCTGCATTTCGGAGTTCTATTTTATTCGAGTATTGTAATGTATTCTATGGATAATTTAGAAATATAAAATACTCTTTCAATCAAACAAATATTTGAATTATTCCCATGTTCGTATTTTGAAAATCATGGGAATACAAAATAATAGAAAATGGACTCCTATTCCAATTGAAATTTTCCTAAAGATTTCTATTTCAATGAACTAACTATTACTAAGGTTATATATATGGAAAATGAGGAACCACGCAACCCCCACTCCTACTTATTTTTTCCCCTTCTTTTCTTTTTTTTTTCAAAATAAAAAAAGGTTCCATTATTAATATTAATTATTAAATTAAGCGTAAACATAATTTCTATAGGAAATAAAATAGACATAGGAATTGTCTAATGAGATATTACACATAATAAAATATTGCGGTTGTTTTAGTGCCGTTGTTTTAGGTGAATACCATATTATGTACGTAACTACTTTACTGCTTTTTTTTGAATATGATACTGTGATTGTAAAACTGATCAGAAATATTAAAAATGAGAATCGGAAGAACAAGAGTTGTTTTTTGATTATTTTAGATTGATTGGAATCAATATAAGTAGATGAAACAAAGAAAAAAATTGGGACGCTATGCTATGTACATTACATATATGTAATTTCAATTACATATGAATATGAAGATATATATTGTAGATCGATCCATATTAAACCTTTATTTTTAAAAAGTAAAACTTTAATAGACTACAATAATAGATAGATAGTATAGTAGATAATAGATAGTATAGTAGAAAGAAATAGATTTGATTTCTTTCTACTATACTATCTTGATTTTATAGAGTTTTGCTGATTGTAGTCTGATCGTTTCATTTAAGACTAATACCCCAAATTGAAATTCTTTTTCATTTTTTTTATTCAATCATTGATTGTATTGATAAAAATTAAGAAGTCATGTTTAAGTGAAATTAGTTACCTTGGCTTACCGTTTTTACGTAAATTATAAGTAAAAAGGCAGTAGGAACTAGAATAAACAGTGCAGTAGCAATAAATGCGAGAATATTTACTTCCATAATCTCTATATTTTCTTTCTCTTTAATGTTAAATAAATAATTCGGGATTTAATCCCATAGAGATAATAAATCTTTCGTCGATAAATTCAATAGTATAAATAAATTACATTTCGATGATATCAAATCGGATAAATATCACGAATAACAATATCTGAGCTATCAAATCGATTCATCGTCGAGAATTAAATAGTATAACATAGGAGGATCCTTTATCCATACCAAATTCAAAAATTTTATTTCTGTTGCAATCAATAATTCTTTATCCTTTTAGGAATGATATTTTGTTTGTTATTTTTATTCCCTTTCACATACAAAATGAATTGATGTTTTTTTCTTATTTTTTATTGGATTTGTATCCATCGGGACTGACGGGACTCGAACCCGCAGCTTCCGCCTTGACAGGGCGGTGCTCTGACCAATTGAACTACAATCCCCAGGATAAAAAGCGTATAGCATACATATTCTTACAGTTTCATTAAAATTCTTCTTCTATTTTAGATTCGAATCATTGTGCTGTAACTAAAAGAGTCGAACTTATTTATATCTATATTGATATCTATATGGATATGCACTTTAGTGAGATCAACATAGATTACGAGTAATCCGTTCGTTATCGCCAAATTGATTGAATAAAAAAAATGAATCAATGAAAAAAAAAAGAGTCTTTTTTTTTGAATCTTTTCCTTAGACTTTATACTTACAGATCCTGATAAAAATATAGATTTTTAGTAAGATCCCAATTTGTGAGAAAAAAAATATGTAATACGGGAAAAAAGAAATATCGCTAGGGATATTTCATATTTTGATTCTTCCGTATCAGAGCACATCAGTCATTTCCGGAAAACAACAAATAGGTTATATCATTTCATGGTGGATCGGCAAATTCTTGGGCCGAGCTGGATTTGAACCAGCGTAGACATATTGCCAACGAATTTACAGTCCGTCCCCATTAACCGCTCGGGCATCGACCCAGGAACAGGAAGAATAAATTTAAGTTTTTATTGATAATCCATAATCAACTTCCTTTCGTAGTACCCTACCCCCAGGGGAAGTCGAATCCCCGCTGCCTCCTTGAAAGAGAGATGTCCTGAACCACTAGACGATGGGGGCATACTTGCCCGACCGTCATTATACTACGTTCCTAGTATGAACAGTTTTTTTGAAATTGTCAATATAATGGAAAGATGAAATTGTCAATATAATGGAAAGATATGAAATATGAAAAGGATCTTTTCATATTTCATAATTTATAGAATCTTTTGATTGATCATTTATATTTCGAAATTGTTTATTCCAATCGTTAATTAAAAAAAAAGGAAAGAAAATAGGATAAATAATGCGAAAGAAAGCAAAAGAAGGATAAGATCCTTTCCAGGAATGATTGGTTTGTTGGAAAGGACGAGGGATTCCAATTTGATTTCTTTCATTTTGATTCAGTAGTTAGGATTCGGTAGGTTTATTTATATCTCATACTAAGTCCGGAAAAAACGATAATCAATTTGGAAATCGGGTAAGGTAATAAGGATAGTGATCAACAAGTTATTGAAAAATGTTTTTCAATAATAATTTGGTTGAGGGACAGGACAAATTGAATCCATTTATCAATGATTCGATGAAATATTTGAATTGGTGGGTACATGTATCAATGAAATGAATTTCCATGTTATTGACTTCAATAATCGGTTTTGAAATAATTCATTTCATTGATATTGACATTAGATCCAATATTAATAAACTATTTTTGATTTTCTAACGATACTATATTCACTAGGTAAATCCTATTTTTTGTTCCTTGATGAGTCGCTATACAAATCAAAAAATCTATGGACATATATTCTAATCTATCTATATAATAAGTATATGCAGTAACAAATGGATCTACTAGTCATATTGGCTAGTTCCTTATTTAGGAATTGAATCAAACGAGGCCCTTTTAACTCAGTGGTAGAGTAACGCCATGGTAAGGCGTAAGTCATCGGTTCAAATCCGATAAGGGGCTTTTTACCTTTTTTTTTTTCAAAAAACGCCAGCAGTAGTATTCATATTTTAAGGAAGAATAGAGATATTTTTTTTATTTGTAATAAAAAAACTAACTAATGAATTCGAATATAGTGAAGTAATTCTAGTTATAAATTAGAAAGTGGAACATGATTCTTTTCAAAAAAAAAAAATAGGAAAGATAAAAAAAAAAAGTAAGTGGACCTAACCCATTGAATGAAAACTATATCTACTATTCTGATATTCAAATTGGATAGAAATGAAATTCGAAGAGTGATTTTTTTTTTTAATACTTTTTTGTTTGATTTGGACTCCATAAGAATAGAAGAATAGAATCAGTCGATATTTCCAATTAAATACTCTTAAGTTCTATAGGAAGAAATTGCTATATCCTTTCTTCATGCAGAAGGACTTATTCTACGTTTCATCAAACAAGTCATTTTGATTTTAAAGATTTTTTTTTCCGAACACAAGAAAAGATCAAAATATATTTCTATTATTTCTAAAAAATAGAATTCTAAAAAATAGAATATATTTTATAGAAATAATCCATTAAATCATGTCTTTCCATATCAAATATTTTCTTTTCATATCCATGCATACGATATTTTTCCGACAATTAATGTATGCGAGAAAGAACCTTTCACTTACTGTTTTT